GGAACGAAATTCGAAATTGAGCAATTTTACTTAACTGAGTTAGACTTATGGAGTTTCGTATAGAATAGCAAACCAAAAAGTGATTCCATTTCGACTATTATTATGATATTAATATTCCAATACGATTGGATAACAGATACCGGTAAAATAACTAGATTCGGGATTTGATCTGTTCGATGAGCTAAAGTAAAGACCTAATCATCAGAAACAATCAATATAATCAATAGAAAGTTGATTTTTTTAGCATGTAGTTTTTTTTGTGACTTGAATTGTTAAGCTCAAAGCAAAATAGTTTGCATAGAAGAGATAGATTTTTAGCTATTTTTGGTAGTAGAGTTCACATAATACGATTTAAGCGCATAATAAGAACATAAGATAAAGAAGGCCTTTTTTAACCCTATACGGATATATATAGCTATCTATATGTGTCTCTCTTTTTATATTGCAGTTCTATCTATTCTGGACATCCCATGTCATGCCCTATCAAAAGTTCTATTTTCTCTCAGAATTATGGACAGATCAGATATTCGATTAGTTATCTGTGTAAGAATTTACAGTCTGGGGTTTACATATATTCCTAATTGTTGTTATAATTGAAATTGAGAAGGATTTTTTTTATTGAAAAGAATCAATACTGATTCCTTACTTACATATCAATTTCCATTTTCTGCTATCCCTAGCATTAGAGAAATACAATTGGAGATTCAAATCCAAGAATTGTTTATGAATTCACATTCAATAGTTAATGGTTCCAATTTGTCTCCTTTTGTGAATGAAAATTGACATTTGATTTTTTATTTCGGGGAAGGCATTTCCATATTTTATGGTTTAAGTTTAGATAGTATATGTTTTAAGATACTAGAAAAATGAATCGAAAAGATAGATCCAATCCAAATCAAAAACAAGGAAGGATTTCTTTTATTTATATTTCATTTAAATTCATTTTTCATTTAAATTCATTTAAATTTAAAGGGATTAAGATTAAAAAAATGGGATTTAAAGATGTTTCAAGATGCAAGTAAAAAGGGAAAGGGAATATTTTCGTCTCTTTTTTTTAGCACTTCGGCGACATGGCCGAGCGGTAAGGCGGGGGACTGCAAATCCTTTTTCCCCGGTTCAAATCCGGGTGTCGCCTGATTAACAAAAGACGAAAAATACCTATTATCTTATGTTTTGTTGATATAATTTGTCAAATTTGTCCACAACAGAAGAAGTCGGAAGAAAAGGACTCTTGATACTCCCTTGATTCTAAACATCTGAGGGTTCTGTTTTCTAGAGTACTGTAAATTCTTTAGGAGTCAAGGAAAGTTTATAGTAATGAAAGGAAATCCGTAAATCTTGATATAATAGTCCGCCCAATACTTACTACTAATGTATAGGGACTGTTTCTTGATTGAATGGCGGGATAGAAAATCGAATTAGTAGTTGTGGAAAGCGCGGAAGATACTTTGTATACAAATTCATAAAAATTCTTGAGTACTTAGGAATTTAATCAATCTAATATCGATTGAATAGATAATTGGATTTTACTTATACATATCTATTCTATTTTTTTACATACATTTTGACTTTTCTATTTTTTTACATACATTTTGACTTTTCTATTTTTTACTTAATGAAGAACAACAAAATAAAGACTAGGTCTTATTAATCTTATATCTTAGTCTTATTAATCTTCTATCTTAGTAAGATTTTATTAACACTTCCAACTTCCCAGGGTTTTGCCCTTATTTTGTTTTTCTTTGTCCTTGTGTTTAATCTTTTCTAATGCTACTAGCAATCCTATAAGAATTTCTTGCAATATAGAAGAATTTCTTCTAATTAATTCTATTTCTTGAATTCTTTCATCAATGGTATTGGGCAAAATCCCTTTTTTGACTCTGTGCCGGCGATTCTATTATTATTAGTATTAGTGATATTATTAGTATTAGTGAAGAATAATGGAAAATTTTTTTTCATATTCATATAGATAGGAGACATAATTCACATGGATATAGTAAGTCTCGCTTGGGCTGCTTTAATGGTAGTCTTTACATTTTCTCTTTCACTAGTAGTATGGGGAAGAAGTGGACTCTAAGGATACTATTAATTGAGTTCAGAAATCAAACTGTACCGATTCTTTTAGAGATCGTTCTGCAAAGACTTTTTGAATTTAACTATTGAAATTGAATTCAAATTCAATTGAATTAAAAGGATCTTCATTATATTCGATATTCGATTATATTCGGGTGGAGTAATGTATTCTATGAATAATATATTAATAATATATGAATAATAAATAATATATGAATAATACCCTTTTAATCTAAGATATCTTATCGTCTTCGACAAGTCACATATTGCGCACTTAGTGCTTAGTTTAGTATTTGTTTTATTATTTTAAATTTTATTTTAGAAATTGGATTTATGCTATATTTTATTGACTTGACTCATTTCATATCATGATTCAAATCTTTAAAAGATTAAAAAATCTGTGAGGTTTACTTTACTAATCTTTTTCCTCAACACCGGAAAAGGTTTTTAGAGAATTCTTTTCCTTGGATGATCTGTTAATTGCTCAATCAATTACTTCTGCCTTCTTCTTCAAAATGGTAAAAAAAGCTTTCTTTTCAAAATGGTAAAAAAAGATTTCTTGATTTTCTTTTTTTAATATATATGTTCTTTTATTCATATGTTTATATGCCCAGACTCTTTTTTTTTCCTTTTCATTTATTTTATTCTTTCGTTAAATGCGATTCCGTAATTTCTATTGAAAATAATCAGAAATCTAGGAATTCGAATTGTAAGAGTAAGAGTTGCTTTTCGACTATTTCAGATTAATTGGAATCAACACAAATGAAGAAAAAAGAAATAGAATTGGGGCTTTATGTACATTACATAGAGATAATTGATTTCTAGATATATGAATATGGATATAAAGATGATATTCTAGATTGATCTACATTAAGTATATTTTTATTTAAGTATATATTTGTATATAGTACAACTGTATACACTAGAATAACAAAAATAGATAGTATGGTAGAAAGAAAAGTTTTCTTTCTACCATACTATCTGATCTTATAGAATACTGCTGATTCTAGCCCGCTCATTTCATCTAAAACGGCGAAATTTGAATCCTTTTCATTTTCTAATCGCCGATATTAATAAGAACTAAGAAGTCAAGTTTCATTCAAATTAATCACTTTGACTGACAGTTTTTACGTATATTATAAGTAAAAAGGCAGTAGGAACAAGAATGAACAGCGCAGTAGCAATAAATGCGAGAATATTTACTTCCATAGTCTCACTCTTTCGTTTTTCTTTACTTTGCAATAACTCGGGATTTAATCCCATAGAGATGATAAATCTTTCGCCTCTAAATTCAATGATATGAATTCCATCTCGATGATATCGAATCGAATCAATATCATGAATAACAATATCGGAGCTATCAAATCGATTTATCGTTGAGAATTGAATAGTATAACATAGAAAGATCGTTTATCCATACCGAATCCAAAAATGGATTCCTGGTATAATCGAGAATTTTTTTTTTTACTTTATTTTTCATTCTTTTCCATTCTTTTTTTTCTATAAAATTCTCGCCTTCCTTAGTACAATCCATTTGTCGAAGTCTCATCTAACCGTGTTTTTTTATTTTGAGACTTAGACTCGTTATAAACAAACCCAAACAAAGAAACAATAGAAACAAAATGGAGAAAGGGGAATTAAGTTCTAAACTCTTTGTTAATGATCTAATCTTATTGTAATAATCTTATTGTAAGTAAAACAAAAAAAAAGTGTGATAAAGACAAGGGCAAGTACAGTATAAAAAAGATCGAATATTCTACCAAATTCAATTTTATTTGTATCGTATAAATACAAATTCGATTTGTGTATGGACTGCCACGAAAGATATGGTACTCGATTCGATTTCATTACACGAATCGGTAGAAATCAAAAAAGTCAAACTCAGTATGGTATCTCTTGGAATCCTGAATATAATGTTATCTATGATTGCACTAATCCATATATGTCTTTATCAATCGGTACTAGTTGAAGAACTGAAAATTCCCATATTTCTATTTGCTTTGATGAGAACTGAAAAACGAAAATAAATATGAAAATAAATAGAAAAAAAGAAATAGAAATAAGAATAGAAATAATAAAAAATAAGAAAAAAGAAAAAGAAAGAAATGGAAATAAGGTTCCCTTTTGAAATGAAATTATACTATTTGTCCTCGTTTGACAGAAAATGGAGAGAGAATTTGATATATATATATTTTAGTAAATTATTGAATTTTGATCTGTCGGGACTGACGGGGCTCGAACCCGCAGCTTCCGCCTTGACAGGGCGGTGCTCTGACCAATTGAACTACAATCCCAGAGAAATGAAATAAAGTATAGAGCATACATATTCTTATGATTTCATTCAAACCCTTTCTAGTTAGATTTTAGATTGGAATTGCCACGTTGTAACAGAGACGTGAGTTTTCTATTGCTAAACACATGGATATAAACTTTAGCGATAACGACACGGATTACTACTCATTTTTTCATTATGTCAAATCCAAATCGATTGATAATCAATCTTTCAATGAAAAAAGAGTCTTTTTTTCTTTCCATTTCTCTTTTTCTTAGACTTTATACTTACAAATCCTGATATGAATCTGGATCAAGAGCAAGATCCGAATTTGTGGAAAAAAAAAATAGAGCAAATCAAATAAATAATAAATAACAGGTAAAAATATATCAGAAATTTTGACTTTTGTCCGCTTTTGTACGTATCAAGCATTTCAAGAGAACAAAGGGGTTATACCATTTCGTGGTGGATCAGTGAATTATTGGGCCGAGCTGGATTTGAACCAGCGTAGACATATTGCCAACGAATTTACAGTCCGTCCCCATTAACCGCTCGGGCATCGACCCAGGAAGAATCAACTCCAGACTTATTATATTAACTTAATATATTTTAATATATTTTATTTATATTAAGTTAATATATTTTATATTAAAAATCCATGATCAACTTCCTTTCGTAATACCCTACCCCCAGGGGAAGTCGAATCCCCGCTGCCTCCTTGAAAGAGAGATGTCCTGAACCACTAGACGATGGGGGCACAGTTGCCCGACCGTCAGCATATTATGCTCATAGTATGAACAGTTTTTTGAAATTGTCAATATAACGAAATAGTCTAATTAGATTTGAAAGATCTTTCCGTCTTTCATGATTATTTTTGATTCGTCATTTCTATCCATGAATTATTCATTCTAATATCAATTGGAATTTTTATTATTTTTTTTTTTTTATTAATTATTTTTTTTTACTAATTATTTTGTTTTTATTTTAATTTAAAAAATATTTTTAAATATTTAAAATAATATAAAATAATATAAATATTTAAAATAATATATAAAATAATATATAAATATAATAAAATATAATAAAAAAAAAAAATAATAAAATAGATAAAATAATAGAAATCGAAGAAATAGAATAGAAGAATAGAAATAATACGAAAGATTCTTTCCTTTCAAGGAATGGAATGATTGATTTCCCAGCAAGCCGTAAAGGAGGGTTAAACTCCACTTCTTCCGCTTTCATTCATTGATTACCTCATTGGTAAGTAAGGGAGATGGGTATATCTCTATCGCCGACTATATTAATAATATATATATACTTATTAATTTGAATTTAATTAATAATAAATATATTTACTTTACATAGATTTGATTTATAATCTAGTTCCCTAGATATATGTTGTCCGCATAGTGGCTCATTCCTGAATTGGATCAAATGGGCCCTTTTAACTCAGTGGTAGAGTAACGCCATGGTAAGGCGTAAGTCATCGGTTCAAATCCGATAAAGGGCTTTGGCCTTTTTTTTCAAAAAAACTCCAGCGGTAGTATTTTTATTTGATTTGAAAGGACAATAGAGATGTTGTTGATATTTGTAATAAAAAGAAAAATAAACAAAAAACTCTAATAATTCATTCTAAAATTTCTATATTATTATATAATTTTAGAATGAATTTTAGTATAAGAATTATAGTTATAAAGTTGAAGATTTGTTTATTATATTATACTGAGATTATATTATACTGAGATAAGCTGGTTCTTAAATTGCGAAAATGAAATTAACCGTAAAGTTTAGATTAGAAATCAACAAAAGAAAAAGTAAGTGGACCTAACCCATTGAATCATAACTCTATTTACTATTATGAATATTAAAATTCGATATAATGAAATTGGAACAGTAGATCCGCTATCCGCTTTTTCTTTAATTTTCATATTTTTTTTATTAGACTCTGAAAAAATTTGTCGATATTTCTGATTCAATTTTCTTGTTTTTGTCCCTAGTTATTCTATAGGAATAAATAGGAATAAATCACTATTCCCTTCTTCCGCGGAAAAGTTTTTTTGAAGTGACAACATAAGACATATAAGAAAGATTTAAAATATCTTTCTTTAATTCCAGACCAAAAGATCCATTTTATATTGATAGTTTTATACGTATATAAGATTTATCTTTTATGTATAAATAGATAATCAAATTTATATATCTATCAGATAATGGTTTCATGGACCAAGTCTTTCCATATCGATGCATACACAATATTTTTATTACACCAAGACAATATAATGCAGAATAACTAAAAAAAAATTTCATGGAAAGTTTCCTATTATTATTTAATATTGCATTGAATTAAATAAGAGGAAATCCCCTTTTTCTTTTCTGACAGATAAAAAGTAAATAGAATAAAATATTTGAAGTGTCTTTCTTGCTTTGACCTGTGAAAAGACATATTCTGGGGTTTTAGTTCATATTCTATTCATCTGAAGGCAAAAGAAATAGAATAGAAATAGAATAATAATAATAAAGGAAAATCTAATAAAGAAAAAAATAAATAAAATGAAAGAATAAAGATAAAAAATAAGAAATAAAATTAATTAAAATGAATATTGTAGTCGTTTACTGCATATGCATATAGAAATTCGAAAAGTACAAAATATTGATTTTTTCATTTTAAAAATCAATCTGACTAACAAGATAAGATCCACGAATAAGATTCGTTTTATAGAATGAGAGGATTCAGTCTGAGGAGCAACTGGTAAGGAGGGGGAATCACTTGTTCCTTGAATCGCTCTTTTAAAAAATTCATCTATCCAATTCTAATTGGAATTGATGACTCACAAAAAAATTCATGTTGATATGGTTATTAAGGCTAAGAATAAGTTAAAATAACCGAATTTGGTTCATGATTTTATCTAAATCGAATTATTAACGGATAAAGAATTTTTTTTTTAATCTTCGAAACCCATTCTAAATTAGAAGGGACAATGTACGAGAAATCAAATCATACATAAATGATAGAAGCTTGTAGGGCCCTGAAAATACTATGAGGTGCTCGGAAATGGTTGAAGTAGTTGAATAGGAGGATTGCTATGACTATAGCCCTTGGTAAATTTACCAAAGATGAAAGTGATTTATTTGATATTATGGATGACTGGTTACGT